ATTGAGTCTCTGCACCTATCCTTTTTTTTTTTTTTAGCTTTCTGAACTCTTGTTTGTTTTCGGAAAACTGGATTTGGCTCAGGATTGCCCATTTTTATTAATTCCGGGGTTTCTCTGAATTTGAAAGTTCTCACTTAGTAGGTTTCCATACCAAGGCTCAATCCAATTAAGTCCGTAGCGTCTACCAATTTCGCCATATCCCCCTTCTTTTTTTTTGTTTTGAGATTAGGATCTCGTTGGGATGTCGTTCCCTTTCATTTATACTGGAATCGTCGAATTCTTTAGATACAGATTCCTATCTCGAAAGGGTGTTTTTTCCTCGTTGATTTCTTGTCTATCTTCTTTCATTATAGGAAACTTCTAGTTTGGTCCAATCAAAAACGATTGTATCATTTCTGTATCCGCAATTCAATATAGATGGATATATACCACATATATCTGTCTCTCTTCCGCTCCTTTTTCCAATGCAATTTTGAATACTTGAAGGGTCGATTCTTTTTTTTTCGTCTTAATTTTCACCTTTACGAATGAAAGCGTAGGAATATCTGATTAGTTCTAACGAATCCTTCGATGAAATAATTAGAAATAGAAGAAATATATCAAAAAATGGAATAGTATTATATATATATATACTCAGATTATAGAATCAAAAAGACAAGGTGGAATAAAAAATTTCAAATGCCATTTGAACTCAAAAACAAAAAAAAAAGATTTCATCTCATAATTCTGACTACCTAGTAATAACTAATTGTGAGAAATCAATAGAAATTCTATATCGCTAGATTAATCATTATCTTCTATAATATTGAATATATTTCTATTTTTATTTGAAATTCGAGTCTTTCGTCGATATTTAGAATTCATATGAATTCTAAATAGCTAATTATGAGTCACTAAGATTCTTTACGGAATTTCTAACGGAATTTCTATGCATGTAGAATTTCTATTATGTGAGCCTGCTTAGCTCAGAGGTTAGAGCATCGCATTTGTAATGCGATGGTCATCGGTTCGATTCCGATAGCCGGCTTTTCTCTATTTATTTTATTCTAGTTAGTCCATTACATGATTTATCTAGTTATTACATGATTTATAATGACCTTTTGAAATCAAAGAATATTGAAAAACATCTTCCCCTTTTTCCAAAAGCCATCGATTTGCTATGTTATAAAAACTGCCAACTATGGCACGAAAAGAATCCTTTTCTCTATTTCTATATTCTATATTATTTCTATATTCTATATATAGAATAGAAAGGTCTGGATATTTATACAATTCATCTCATTATTCTTTTTTATAGTACAAATCCAATACTTCAGTAAACTTCACTTCATTGTATTGTTTAGTTCAGTTTTAGTTTCGTTTTATTCTGTAAAATGAAATTTCATCAATAAGAATAAAATCAAATAGAAACGTAAAGAAAAAAAGAAGGAGTCTTTATGTCACGTTACCGAGGACCTCGTTTTAAAAAAATACGTCGCTTGGGGGATTTACCGGGACTAACTAATAAAAAGCCTAGAGCTGGAAGCGATCCTAGAAACCAATCACGTTCCGTGAAAAAATCCCAATATCGTATTCGCCTAGAAGAAAAACAAAAATTGCGTTTTCATTATGGTCTGACAGAACGGCAATTACTTAAATATGTGCGTATCGCCGGAAAAGCCAAGGGTTCAACAGGTCAAGTTTTACTACAATTACTTGAAATGCGATTGGATAACATCCTTTTTCGATTGGGTATGGCTCCGACTATTCCCGGAGCGCGCCAATTAGTTAACCATAGACATATTTTAGTCAACGGCCGTATAGTAGATATACCAAGTTATCGCTGCAAACCCCGAGATATTATTACGGCGCGGGATGAACAAAACTCTAGAGCTCTGATTCAAAAGTCTCTCGATTCATCCACTCATGAGGAATTGCCAAAACATTTGACTCTTCAGTCATTCCAATATAAAGGATTAGTCAATCAAATAATAGATAGTAAATGGGTCGTTTTGAATTTGAAAATAAATGAATTGCTAGTCGTAGAATATTATTCTCGTCAGACTTAAACCCAATGAAAAGAAAATCAAAAATAACAAAGGTTCGAAGAACTTTTTTGCTCCCTTTTGGCGAAGTAAATGAACCTAAGGTTAAGATAAATAAGGGTTTGATCCGGAGTTTTCTCTCATTTAGGTATCATAGAGGGATATTTTCATTACTTAGTCTACCATTTGATTTCCGGTATTTTCCGTGCAGGAAGATAAAATATATTTCAAAGAAAGTTCTAACTCTTAGTGGGATCCATTGTTATTTGATCTATTGTGTTATTTGATCTATTGTGATTAGTCAGATTGAAGGTACGGAAAGAGAGGGATTCGAACCCTCGGTAAACAAAGGTCTACATAGCAGTTCCAATGCTACGCCTTGAACCACTCGGCCATCTCTCCTACATAATGATTATGCCCCAAAAGCCGACTAAATAGCGAGTCATTCATAATTGGATTTTTAGATAGGTACGACC